AGAAAGACTCCAGAAGATATTGATCGTAAATAAGAAGACTGTTTACGAATAAACAGGAATAGATATTCGCATTCATATACATAAGAATTATGTAGGAACAAAAATAATCTTTTCTTTCTTTTTGAAAAGACGTAAATGGATTTCTTTGAAGTAAGGATACTATTCAAATTATGATATTCGTGGAATAACAATCGCAAGAAATGCAAAGAAGGAACATCTTTGATCCAGCATTGAAGGATTTGAACCAAGATTTCCAGATGGATGGGATGGGGTATTAGTAGATCTGACACATAATTTAAATGTGATAATTTATCCTCTAAAAAGGGAAATATTGAATGAATAGATCGTAAATTCTGAGATTTTGGTATTCTTTTTTCTTCAAGAGAAGATACTAATCGCGACGAGAATGGAATTTCCAGAATGACTGCAAAACCTTCTGATACCATTTGAGAAGAAAAATGAGAAGAAAAAGAATTCTTGTGCCCCCAAAATCCATTTTCCTTTTGGTTAGAATCATTCACCGAAGAAATCAAAGATTTCTGTTGATACATTCGAGTAATTAAACGTTTCACAAGTACTAAACTAGATTTATTGTCATAACCGAGAATTTCCACAGGTTCGTAAAAAATCAAACTATTGAAGCTATGATAATGAGCAAGTGAGTAAATATACTCCTGAAGGAGTAGTGGATATAGGAAGTTCTGTTGCCGAAATCTATCTTTTTTCAATCTCAATATCCTTGTAATTCTGCCATTTAAATACATTTCTACTGTAACCAAAAAAGGGAGGCACTTCTTGTGTTATGAAATGATACATAGTGCAATATGGTCAGAACGGCGTATACATATGTTATATGTAGTATATTATTGTTTCTCTTATACTAAAAGACTTTTTAGTATTTGTATTAGTATATTTCTAGTTATACTATTTTAGTATAACTAGAATAAACTATAATAATAATAATAGAAGAATAATATTATTCTTCTAATTAGTTTCTATTATTAGAAGATAGAATTCTAATAATATAGTCTAGTATTATTATATACTATGCACTGTCTATACTTTTACTTTCAATAATATATACTTTTATACATGTAAAAAACATAATGATAATCTAATGAAGTAAAAGATTCTATAAAAGTAAGAACAAATAAAGAATATATACCCCGGAGACAGAGAGCCCAATCTACAGATCTTTTTCCTTTCTATCCAATTTGGGTTTCTTTTACTTGTTAATATAAGTAGAATAACAAGAAAAGAAATGAATAAAATAACAATAAGAAAAAGGGGTAAAAATCTTTTATTTTTGCAACCCAATCACTCTTTTGACTTTGGAAAAAAATCCCTTTTTTATCACTATACTATTTCTTCTACACATCCGTCTTCAATCCACAATAAAGAATAATTAGGATTAAGAAAAAAAAAGAATCAATGGTCCACTCACAATTCACAAGAGAACCTTTTCCCACATCAGGCACTAATCTATTTTTAACGCATAATTAGTAATTTGATCGGGTAATCATTCAAATTAAGAAGGTAAGCTCGTTGCTTTTTTGTCTTACTCGAATTGGAGCCATAAGGCTCTATCCATTTATTCACTAGACCCAAAATACTTTACCAATTGTTATCAAAAGAAAAACTCTCGTTCTATTTCTATTATGAGTACTAGAAATATTCTTTTTCTATGATTTTATTCTTCTTTTTTCTATTTTTCTATTCTTTTTACGACATGCTTTTTTTTCCATTCATTACCTTTCAGGATCAGTCGCAGTCTTCTAAACTCTACCAATAGTCTAGACGAATTCCTTCATCCAAATGTGTAAAAGATCATAGTCGCAATTAAAAGCCGAGTACTCTACCGTTGAGTTAGCAACCCGGATCAATATGAAGTGTAGATATGATCGAAATAAAAAAATTCAGCAAACTCATTCATTTTACTAAAGTGAAGGAAAGAGCCGATAGGGAATGGGGATAAAAAGATCTATTTATATACGATCAAATTATATTTGTTTGATACGCCATTGTCAATATGAATGGACTTTTTATCAAACAAATTTCAAGAAATTATATAGAAATTTGTGTTGGATTAGCATAATATAAAGAATAAAACTTTGAGCGGAAAAAAATAAGGAAAAGGTAAAGATAGAAAAAATAGCGGCTTTATTGTTTATTGAATCAAAAAAAGAAAGGTACAATACAAATACAAGAAGAAAGATTACCCCCCTTGTTTGGGGGGTTCCACAAAAAGAAGAAAGAAAAAGAAGAATAAAATAAGTATGAATAGAACAAGAAAAAACTTTGAATAAAGATTTACACAAAGATAGGTACTAGTTACCCTATCCTTTTTTTATTCATGATTCTTGTTTTTCCTTTCTTTTTTTATCAAAAGAAACTCGAAATTCTTTAAAGAATTCTGCCTTCCTTAAAATATCATAAACAGTTCCTGTGGGTTGAGCACCTTTTTCAAGGAAATATAAAATAGCAGGAACATTTGAATAAGTTTGATTCTTTATCGGATCATAAAAACCCACTTTTAGAAGATCTCTTCCTTCTCTTCGGGATCGAACATCAATTGCAACGATTCGATAGATGGCTCATTGGGATAGATGTAGATAAAAGATGCCCCCCTAGAAACGTATAGGAGGTTTTCTCCTCATACGGCTCAAGAAAAAATGATTCTAATTTCTAGAATTTCTCTTTCTATCTATCTAGATAGATAGAAAGAGAAATGGATCCATAAAGAATTAGACTGTAATTTGAGCCTTTTTTTCCTTCTTTACAGAAAAAGAAATTTCATTTGTACTCCTAACTCAAGTTGGGTAGTTTTGAAAGAGTTCGAAAGGAAATCCTTAAAATTTCTTGAGCTGTCTCTAACCTCTTTTTTTGTCTTCTTTCGGATATATTTTTTTTTACTCATTCTGATCCAATTGTTGAGACAAGTGAAAATAGTGTTTCCTTGTTCCGGAATTTGTTGTCTTTGCTTTGCGCTTTGTGAAATCATTGGGTTTAGACATTACTTCGGTGATCCTTACTCCTTTTCAAAAAGGCAGCAACATACCTTTTGTTTTTTGTTCTTTCTATGGAAAGAACAGGAAACAATAATACGAAAGATTGATTCCTTTGTGATACACTCTTGATTGAAACAGTTTGAAAATTTCGACAAATTTGATTTTTTCATTTCAAACTTGTTCATTTTTGAACCTCTCCATTTATCTATATTTAGATATTGATGATATATTTACAAAGTTGGTCTAACTTATTGATTGTAACTAACCCTAGATTATTCCCCCGATAAATGAATCAATCATTTTTGCTCGAGCTCCATCATATGCTATACCTTTATATACCATTAGTATCTTTATTTAGTTATTTAGCAAACCAAGACAAATTAAATTAGGTTCCTAGCAGAACAAATTATGTCGAGACAAGAGCATCTTCATTCGTATAGAAAGAGAAAGATGGTGGATGTCAGAATCCACAGCCAATCATGTCCTTCAAGTCGCACGTTGCTTTCTACCACATCGTTTCAAACGAAGTTTTACCATAACATCCCTCTCATTTTATTTTAATTTGGAACCGTATGCAATTGATTCAATATGGAATCATGAATAGTCATTGGCTGAACCAATCGATACATAATAATCTACACTTATAGATAAGTGTTATCCGGAACTAAATTTAACTAAATGTTTCACTCAATATTTCATTATTAGATTAATAAGATAATCTGAAATAATAAGATAATATTAATAAGAAAAATATAAAAAATAAAAATATACAATTACAAAATTACAATTACAATATATTATATTTTAATATATATTATATATTTTTCTATTTTAGACTCTGAATGTAATATATCTTAATGTAATATATGTAATAATTATGTATTTATGTATGAATATATTCTAATATGATTAAATTAATTATGAATATTTTTATGAATATTTTTATGAATATTTTCTCATTTTTTCTTTATGAAATATGATTTTTCTAATATTATGATTTACTTATTATTTACCATCTCCAATTGAATCTTATTTTCATTTAATTGAAAACAGAGAGATAGTTTGAGAATAAAGTTTCTTTGTTTTCATTATTATGGAGTAGAAAAAGTCTCGTGTAAGGTAAGATCAAAGAGAAAATAAGAATCCTCGGATTCTTATCTTTTCGCATCCATCATCCATCTCCATCATATAAAACAAATAATTGTTAACAAAAGTAATCACGAATATTTAAGAATAAAATACTTTAGTAAAAAAGTAAAAAAAAAAAGATATGATTCTCAGAATCATTCTTAGAATTCAGATTGGATAACATTGTATCCAACATTAAACAGAAAATTGTTGAATGAAATTTTCAATTTCAATAGAGAAGAATCTTTCGTTTAGAATGCAAACGATCTGGGACGGAAGGATTCGAACCTCCGAGTAACGGGACCAAAACCCGCTGCCTTACCGCTTGGCCACGCCCCATTTTGATTTGGTATATTTGGTATAAGAAAAAATAAGATAAATATTGGTTATTCGTCAATAACCAACCAAAAGAAATATAGGACATGTTGTCACTAGGATTCAACACAATAGATATAGAATCAAAAAGATTAATTGATCATTACTTAGAATTCAATTAAGATATTGTATGAAATATAGAATTCCTTGTATTCTTATTTGATTGGAGAATGTAAGGAAGGATTCTTGATTGGGGAGAAGTCAAAGAAAAATAAGAATTTCTTTCTTTATCTGCCTTTTTATTTGAAAATTTTCCTCATAAAAACAACTCAATCCAATCTGATAATTTATTATCATTTCAATTTAATTTGAATCTTTAAGAACAAGAAAAGAATATTTGTTATGTTTAATATCTTTAGTTTAATCTGTATCTGTCTTAATTATACCCTTTATTCGAGTAGTTTTTTCTTCGCCAAATTGCCCGAGGCTTATGCCTTTTTCAATCCAATCGTAGACGTTATGCCGGTTATCCCTGTACTCTTTTTTCTCTTAGCCTTTGTTTGGCAAGCTGCTGTAAGTTTTCGATAAAAATGAAATCTCTATTCAATTCATAATTTCTTCGATAAAAAAAAGATGAGATTTTTATTCTGAAAATCAATAAGATCATAAATAAGATTCAGATAAGTCTGGACATTAGGAACCCTCGATTCAAAAAGTGAAATTCTGGTATTTTCTATTTTATATTGAAATTTCATTTGAATAAGGGAAGGGGGTGATGATCTTTATCTTTAATCAGCTAATCAGCTTATTTCTTCTTTTGTTCTGACCTTTCCTTTAGAAAATCCCATACAATATCTAATTATAGATATGGATATGACAAGAAATTTTTGGTAACGAAAAAATACGAATCTTATTACATTAGAAAGAAATTCGTGAAAAGAAATTTCAAAAAAACTTCCTTTTTTTTTTTCATCTTTAGAGCGTCATATCAAAATAGTGTCTAGTGTGTGTCGTAAAATAGGTGATCTATTTCCTTAAAAAAAATGATCTTATCTTATCTTGGAGATTTGTAATGCTTACTCTTAAACTATTCGTTTACACAGTAGTAATATTCTTTGTTTCTCTCTTCATCTTCGGATTCTTATCTAATGATCCGGGGCGTAATCCCGGGCGTGAAGAATAAAAAAAGATATGAGATTTGTTTTTACTTTTTCCTTAATTTTTTCATAGGTAAATGTAAAAAGAAATGGAATAGATGCTAGATAAAGATAAAAGATTCATATCTAAAATCTCAAGTGATCAGGGGGGTCGGAGAGAGAGGGATTCGAACCCTCGGTACGAATAATTCGTACAACGGATTAGCAATCCGACGCTTTAGTCCACTCAGCCATCTCTCCCCATTCAAAATTGGAAATTTATCTTTAACACGTGAAGTCAAGATTGAGAACAATTTTTATTTTCCTTCAATGATTCGAAACAGATTTTTCCAATAGAAAGAATACCTTACTTCTTTTATTTTGTACAAAAGGTTCATTTCCCCGGCCTGGTTAAGTATAAGTACTGGCCGGGCCAGTACTTCTTTTGTTCCGACGAATAAAAATTGTTATTGAAACAAGACAGAGTCATTTTTATTCCCATTCCTAATTATTAGAAATTCTATAAGATTCTAATAGATAGATTATCTTAATAGATTATCTTATAAATTCTTTAAAAAATTATCTAGATCTAGATTAATGATTAATATAGAATATTCTATAGATTCTATATTGAAATTGAAATATCAGAGATTAGATTTATATATCTATTCTTAGTATATTATCTATTATATATTATAATATAGTACCTTATATAGTAATTCTAGTAAATTAGAGTATAAATGAGTATAAATTCTAATATTTTAGTCTTTCTAGTAAAATTGTTATACTATAATAGTATTATAGTATAGTACTAATCGTCGTCTTTCTTTTCTTATTCTTAAGTATAAAATTCGGAAATTCATTTTTCATTAATGAATTTCATTCTAAATGAAAGTTGAAGTTCAGTATTATATTCATCTTAATAATTCACTTAAGAAATCTTAATAAGAAAGAAGTATTAAGAAAGAAAAAAAATATATCTTATAATATCTTATAAGAGAAATAATATCAAATAGAAAACACATATTTATAAAATGAGACTATAAATCATTTACTTGTTCAAAGCAAGGTACAAGCTTGAAAGTTTGAGGCCCAATTTACCCGAATTCAGAAAATTTGACTAAACTTTTTGCTATTCAACTATTTTTTTTTTTAAAGTTTTCAATTCCGCGCCGCAGTGGAACAAAATACGTGTTAATGCTGGAATTTTCATGATTCTGATGCTATCTTGACTGCGTCTGATTACTTTGTTGGACAAATGGTCCATTCATATCCAATAATGAATATATAGCGGGTATAGTTTAGTGGTAAAAGTGTGATTCGTTCTATTAACAACTTCAATAGTTAAGGGGTCTTTCCATTTTTTTCATATTCCGATCAAAAACTTTATTTCTTAAAAAGATTTAATCCTTTCACCCTCAATAGGACATTTGAGGAAAGAATATACATTCTCACGATTTCTATCCAAAAGGCAATCAGAATTTTAATAAAAAAATTGGATTATGGAGTCGAGAAGCATAATTTTTTTGATTGGTTCAATTCTTCCAATTGAATGAGTATGAATAAAGGATCTATGGATGATAGTACAAAACTTTCAATCGTAACTAAATCTTCAATTTTTGCGCTGAAAAAGGGGGATATTGAAGCCAAATAGCTAGAAAATGATGGTTTTGGTTTACTAGAACCCTCGGCTTCTTGTTTCAGCTCGGTAGAAACAAAATTATTTTCCTTAGGATCCCGCGAGTAGAAAAGAAATAGGGAACGAAGTAACTAGACTAGAAAGATTTGATAGAATCCCCCTCTTCTAGAGGGATCATCTAAAAAGCAAGTAGCTTTAGATGCATTCGTAAAAAAAGCTGACATAGATGTTATGGATCTCATTTTTTCTCTGGTGGGAATACATAGATCTTCCA